TTCGTAGGACATTTATGGCACGCGGGAAGGGCTCGTGCAGCTGCAGCAGGATTTGAAAAAGGAATTGATCGTGATTTTGAACCGGTTCTTTCCATGACCCCTCTAAATTGAGGAGCAGGAATCCCACGTTTGAAGTGCGAATCTATTTGATTCCCCTGGCATAAATATGTATTGTCTGAATCAGGTCAAGGTCAGACTTCAAAAAAAAAAAAGAAAAGAATGGATTAAGAATCTAGATATATAAAAGAAAAGATATCTATAAAAGAAAGAAAAGAGAATCTATTTTTATGTTTCTGGCCCGGCTACCTGAGATAGCCGGGCCATTTCCTTTTAGCATACTAAAAAGACATTGAACTCCAATAAGGTAAGGAAAACAAGAATGAACAAAAGGAGAGAGAGGGATTCGAACCCTCGATAATTCTTTGTTAAAAACTATACCGGTTTTCAAGACCGGAGCCATCAACCACTCGGCCATCTCTCCGCAATCGAATTTTGATTCTGATTTATTTTATCACATTTTTACACCGATAAAACATGGGCAATTGATACAATCATTACTTCCAGATAGATATTAGGCGCCAATCTATTGATACAGATAGATGTATCATCTATCATATTATATTCTGTATCATATCCCGTAAAGTCAAAAAATGACTCGCGAACTCATGTACGAATAAAGTCAGAATAAAGAAAAAACGTATAACAAAGTCAGAGAGAATCCATGGATTCATGGGAAAATCCCTTTCTTTATAGTAGAAAGCAGTTTTCTTCCTTTTATCTTTATTTTTTATTTATGGATTTTTTAGCTGATAGAGAGATCAAATGGTATAATTTTTTTGTTAGTAGATTGGAGGATTAGAAACATGACTATTGCTTTCCAATTGGCTGTTTTTGCATTAATTGCTACTTCATTAATCCTACTGATTAGTGTACCCGTTGTTTTTGCTTCTCCTGACGGCTGGTCAAGTAACAAAAATGTTCTATTTTCCGGTACATCATTATGGATTGGATTAGTCTTTCTGGTGGCTATCCTTAATTCTCTCATCTCTTGAACGAATAAGTTCAAGATGAACAAAATAAATAAATGAACCCTCCCGCGAATTCTTTAGGGTTGTGAGACACATTAAAATTCAATACAATAGAAGTCTTCAAATGGGAACTAAAGAAACAAAATTTTGGGGGGTCCAGTCTTATTTTCGTGAATAAAAAACTGACTTCTATTCTAATTAGATAGAATTCGAAATTCAAATTCGAAACTATATATTCTATATATAATTCTATAATAGAATTATATATAGAAACTAAACTCTATTTCTATATATGGAACTATATAATAGATATACAGTTCCATACACCTCATATCAAGAACGAAAAAAATGCGGATATAGTCGAATGGTAAAATTTCTCTTTGCCAAGGAGAAGACGCGGGTTCGATTCCCGCTATCCGCCCGAGTTAAGTAAAAGCAATGGAGTTGATGGGATAAAAGATTTAGTAGAAATGACCCTGATAGTATGGTGAGTGGTTCTCTTCCCCAAAAATGAAATAAAGCAAATAAAGAAAGTAGTAATGAATTACTAGCTTCTAGAGGCAAAGCGAATTTTTTTGTCACAAAAATGTTGCGGAGACGGGATTTGAACCCGTGACCTCAAGGTTATGAGCCTTGCGAGCTACCAAGCTGCTCTACCCCGCGATGAAGTCATAAGGAAGATCTTCTAATGGACAACAACAAAAAAAAAGACTTGAATGTGCCCCTTTCCTATATCTGTATAATATAGAATAGCCTATTTTTACAGAACGGTAAAGGGGCTTCTCCATGATCGAGAATCATAGAAAAAAAAATGACTTGAAACAAAAAATTAATCCTTACCAACTGGATCTTGTTGCTCCGGGCAACAAACATGCATGAACCATTTCACGAAGTATGTGTCCGGAAAGCCCAAAGTCTCGATAGTTAGCTCTCGGTCTTCCGGTCGAAAAACAACGTCGATGAAGACGTGTAGGTGCACTATTGCGCGGCGAAGATTGTAACTTTCCATGAATTTTCCATTTATCACTTAACGACTGAACCTTGCTTATTTCTTTTTTTGAGGATCGACGAATCAAATGATATTTTTGTTCCAGTTTTTGCCTCTTCTTGTCCTTCTGAATCAAACTTTTCCTTGCCATAATGGTTCAGTTCCTATTAATATTAACTCCACAAGCCGGTCCTAGATGTAGAAATATAAGAAGACATAGCCTCTTCTCTATCAAAAGATATTCTTCCGGAGATACCAAATTATCCAAATTTTCCTGATGTAGAGGCAATCAAGAAAGCTGCATACGTGAATATATAACCTACAGAAAAGTGGGCCAATCCAACCAATCTTGCTTGGACAATGGAAAGAGCCACAGGTTTATCTCTCCATCGAATCAAATTAGCCAAAGGCGTGCGTTCGTGAGCCCATGCTAATGTTTCAATTAATTCCTGCCAATATCCACGCCAAGAAATTAAGAACATAA